GTCATATCATGACTATAAACAAACAATAATTTTTTTATTGTTATGAACTTGATCTATAAATTCATTTCAGACAATTGAACCTTCTCGAACTGTTTCTTTTTAAGAACCAAAAAAATTTGTGCTAAAATAACCGATGCCAAGAAGAACAAAAGGCCTTGGACGCGTAATGGGTCTTGAAGTACTATTTCTGTATCTCCCTGACCAAATCCACCTACATTAGGATTACTGGTTAATGGTTGATCGAGTTTTATAGATTCGCCCTCTGAAACAAGAAGTTCTGGTCCTCCAGGAATATTATCAACAACTTGATGTCCATCCGAGGCTTCCCCTATGGTTATTTCGTATCCGCCCTTTTCTTTTCGTATTATTTTCTTTACTATACCCGCTGCTGTAGCATTATAAACAGTATTGTTACTCTTGCTTCCGTCGGGATAAATCTGGCCCCTTCCCCTGTTACCGCCTACGTATATGGGATACTTTAAAAAGTGAGCATCCTTATTAGTAGCAGGGTCCGGGGAAATAATAGGAAAGGTGATTTCACTATATTTTTGCCCCGGAACAGGGCCTATCACAAGAATATTTTTTTTATTGGGGCGATAGCTCTGAAAAGAAAGATTGCCTATCCTTGCTTTCATATCAGGAGAAATACGCTCGTTTGGAGCCAACTCAAACCCCTCGGGTAAAATTAGAACAGCTCCTACATTCAATCCCCCCTTCTTGCCATTAGCAAGAACTTGTTTTAGTTGCATATCATAAGGAATTCGAACAACTGCTTCAAATACAGTATCAGGAAGTACTGCTTGTGGAACCTCAATATCCACGGGTTTATTAGCTAAATGACAATTGGCACAGACAATACGACCGGTCGCTTCTCGGGGATTTTCATAACCCTGCTGTGCAAAAATGGGATATGCATCGGAAATGGATGATTGAGTTATTATATATATAATGAGTGATACGGAAATGGTTCGAGTAATCTGTTCTTTTATCCAAGAAAGGTTATTTATAGTTTGCATGGTCCAATTTTTAATCCCGAAAATTTCTACAATAAATCGGGTAGGTCCCTATTCTAGTTCCCTATCCATGATTCTGCTATTTACTGGAATATAGGAGTACCCTCCTGCCTTGGATGGGTAGAAAGAGTCAGTACGATTTTTAACTCTTATGCCCAAAGAACCAAACGGGATTCAGATCAATAGACCCTTTTTTTTTTTTTCAGTCATTCATTGAATGATAAATCACTACAAGTGATGGGGATACACGATTTAAATAACGGAAAATCCAATATTTTAAAAGTGTATCTAGAATGACTGGAAAAGTGGAAACAAGGCCAGATAGAATTTGATCATTATGATAAAATCCAAAATCTTTGTAGATAGAGCCAATTATGAGTTCCCAACCATGCGGCGAATGGAATCCGATACATAAATCGGTTACTAAAAGAATCGAAAATGCTTTTATTGTGTCACTTAGGTTATATAGGAATTCCTGAACCCAAGAGTTAAGAATAATAAGTTCTTCATTACCTATAATAGAATAACCACTTAAAATAACCAAACATATTATATTGGTCGAGAAGGACAAAATTGTATGGATACAATCTTCATTGTGCAGCGTGATCAATTGAATCGTTTCTTTATGGATTCCTATATGAAGCTTTTTTAGGCGTGTCTCCGGATATTCCTTTATCACCTCGTCCAACAGTACGAGCTCCTCTAATGCTAGGAATTCTTCTAGAAGACTCTTGTCTTGAATAGCATTCAAAATAGTTTCGGATTGCTTGGTATTCCACCAATTAGTAACCCAAGATTCCAGACTTTTCTTAAATGTTAGAAAGCTCCACCAGGGTAAAAAGACTATAGATATAATAAATAGAAGGGGAATTAATGCTTTTTTTTTTCTTTTTTCATTTAAAAATTGTTAAGTTAATTTTAAAAAGTAGCTTCATTCGTCGACTCTATGGGATCCGATATTTTATTTTTCACTAAAATAAGTTCTATTCCAAGGTATCGAATCATTCTCTGTTTTTTCTTTTCGCTTCGGGAATTATACTTTTATAATTTTTAAGACTCTTGCAAGAATACAAAAATAGAATAAGAGTACAAGGTTTGGCTAGTTCAATTGTTACAATTCGCAGCAATTCCTCCCTTTTAGATGAATCTACGAAAACTCGCTTTAGTTAATGATTCGTATTTCGATATAAAAAATTCTCCAAATATTGCATATTGCAAAATGTTTTGAGATGAAACTATCCTTATTTCTATTTTTTTCTTTTTTTGCTAATGCATTGCGTCGAGTGGATTTCCATATGTATAAAATATATTTTTTGCATACAACTCCCCCTTTTAAAATATTCCATATATCTATATAAAGATAAAGAAAAATATGCGTTTCGTTTTATTTGAATGGGCGTTCGGACGAAATTTTCGTTAAGTTATATCCTAGAAAAGTAATAACAAAACTAAATTGTAAGGTTTTTATACCCCCAGCGGAGAATCAGAAAGCATTTTTTGTTCGGTTTATTTCAAAATACTTCAATTGGTACGCGCAAGAAATAGGCCAATTCGGCAGCTTTTTGTTCCATTTCTCGTGGAGTTAAATTCTCATCAGTACGAGTCAAAGGAACGGCCCCCTGGCCTCTTATTTCTAAATAAAGGACACGCCGAGGATAAATACCCTCTTTAAGGTCTATTCTGATAGACTGAATCTCATTGATAAGGAATCGGAGGAAAATGCGACGATTTTTTCCCGGAAATCCCCAACGAAAAATACATACTATTCCTTCTTTTTTATCGAATAGATCATAACCACTACCTACATTCCACGAAATTGTGCACCACAAATAGGAGCTAATAAAGAGGCCCGCGATCCCATAGAAAGACATCACGATACCTTGGGGAAAAAAAATTATTTGTTGAGAGGGAAATAAAGATATCAAATTCCTACCAAGATAGCTGGAAGTTCCAACTAATAAAAATCCTAATGAACCTAAAAAAAGGACAAAGGCCCAGCAGAAATTACTTGTTTTTCGAGACCCCCTTATAAGTTCTATCCATATACGTTCTGATCGCCAATTCATACTAATCTAGTTGCATTTAATTTGAATTGATAGAATAACCAAAAAAAATTTAACTTATACTTTACTTAAAACTACGTTTCTCGTTTATAAAGTAACTCTCATCAACTAGCACTATTATAATGTGAACCTATTGTGGTAATTCATAAAAATCGAAAAAAAGAGCGTCTCCTTCATATAACCCCGCTCTAGATATCTAGAAGCATTGATTTTTTATTTATCAAACATGGGCGGCCTACCCATGCTTTGAAAATAGTTCACCTATATCAGGTTTCATATGCATAAGAGTTCTTACACTTATGTTCGAAATAAATCACACATTATAACATGTTCCACTTTACAACCAAATAAATAGATATCCGTGTTATGCTTCACTCAAGTCAAAGTCTTGAAAAATGTGATTTTGATATACCGCCCGGCCTAAACAATCTTATTTTTTTGAACATGAAGAAATAAAGAAGCTATTGCAATTGCCGGAAATACTAGGCCTACGAAAGGCACAAAAATAGAGGGAAGGCTTATATCTGTCATCGAATGGGTACCTCGATTTATTATTTGTACCTGTTTGTTATTGTTATAAAATTATCTTAACTTAATTCTATATAATTATACTAATTATATCGAAGTGAGTATAGTCTATACTTAGTTTACTAAATGGAGAACTAACGAAATGAACTTAATTAGCCTTCAACACAAAAATTTTTATAATTCACTTTTTGATTCTTCATCCTTTCTTCTTCTTTGGCCCTTATCTTTTAATTAAATATTAAATAGCAGAGTTCCTTACCAAGTCCCGTGAAAATCTGATCCACGAGCAATTCTCTTGTTAGTAAAAATGGAGAGTCTGCGACAAGTAAATATATTAAGATGCAAAAGTCTGTTTTTATAATTTTACCAATGTCAGAAAGGAAGATTAAATTCTTTTTATTTGCCAAATTTAAAATTTACAGAAGTAAAAATGTTGATATAATAGAGATTCTCTGATTACTAATCAGGAATGTAATATGAATTCAAATAAAAAAAGTAAAACAATTTATCTGCTACTTTGGATTCTTAATATTTATATTAGATAATTAAAATTAAATAATTATTAGGTAAAATTTATACAAACATACCCCCCCCCGCCCCGCCAGAATTCTATATTGATTACGATAACTAACTACTTTTTGCAAAAAAAATAAATGACCTTACTACTGGATCGGATTTGCATTAAAAGTAAAGAAAGCATGCAACAGAAATAACTCACTTAGAGCACCTTTTAAAAGATTACGTGGTACAATTGGATCAAATAAACCCTTATCGAATAAATATTCAGCTTCTTGTGAACCTTCAGGTACTGTCGTATTCAACGTTTCTTCAATTACTCGTTTACCCGCAAAAGCTACGTAGGCGTTGGGTTCACAAATAATGATATCTCCCAACATACCAAAGCTAGCTGTCACCCCTCCAGTAGTGGGAGATGTAAGAATTGATACATAGAATGACTTTTTCCTTGATTGATAATCAAATAAAGCCGACGAAATTTTGGCCATTTGCATTAAGCTTAAACTTCCTTCTTGCATGCGCGCCCCGCCGGAAGCACACACTACAATAAGGGGTAGATTTTTATTAGTAGCATACTCAATCAAACGAGTTATTTTTTCTCCTACTACGGATCCCATACTACCTCCCATAAACTTAAAATCCATAACCCCAATTGCTACAGGAATACCGTTTAGTCGACCTATACCTGTTTGAACAGCGTCGGTTAACCCTGTCTCTTTTTGATAAGAATTAATGCGATCTTTATAGGGTTCCTCCTCCGAATGAAATTCGATGGGATCTATTGATAACATGTCTTCATCCATAGGATCCCAAGTACCTGGATCAATCGATAGTTCGATTCTCTCTGAACTACTCATTTTCAAATGATATCCGCAGCCAT